AATTGCTCTTTGTTGTTCAAAATGAATGGTTTCATTTTTGTAATTTTCTAACTGTTCCAAAGTCTTAGAAGTTGCATTAATCAAATTTAATTTTTCTCGCTCTATTTCAGAGTATCCAGTCATTCGAAACTGATTCGCTTCTATTTCTACTTTCCGTAAGCGGGCCCGGGCTTTTTCTAACTGGTTTAGGGCCCCCTCGCGTAATTCTTCTGAATTTTGAATAGTCTTCAAGATCCTCTGTTTTCGATTATCTAATAAATCACTTAACACCCCCCTTCCAAAAAAAATCAACACACCAAGCACTACGCTTAGATTTATTAGATTGGTTGCAAAAATATCAGTATTAAACCCGAAACTTCCGGCGGATGGCCAATAACCCAAGGAAAGGAAAGAATCGGTTACATTTTTCATACGATCTCCTCTTTCTTATAGTTATGCTTTCTTATAGTTATAGATAGACTATTTATATTCTTTTATTATGAATTTCCCTATTTCTAAATAGAAAATACTAAATTGAGTCAAAAAATATATTGATTTAGAAATGGTTTTTAATGGATTTTTTTCAATTGGAAATTTCCAATAAGCCTGATACTTATTCGATTCGAATTAGGTACCAGGTCTTATACGGGTCAGTTGCGAAATACCTCGTTTGTTACAATACAATTGCAATACTTCCTAAAAAAGTTCGTCCATTGGACTAAGAAGGTAAAGGAAAAAATGAGTTGTATCCTCATCCTCAAACCGGCGATTTCCGTGGGTTGTTGTTCCTAAGTAATTTAATTGTAGAAGTTAAATATTAAAAGAATTTGAAAAAAACAAGAGCAGCAAATCCACGGAAATAAACAAAAATATGTGTTTTTAGGATTAAACAAAAGGATTCGCAAATAAAAGAGCTAATGCTACAACCAGCCCATAAATTGTTAAAGCTTCCATGAAAGCTAGACTAAGCAATAAAGTACCCCGTATTTTTCCTTCCGCCTCTGGTTGTCTCGCGATCCCTTCTACAGCCTGTCCCGCAGCAGTACCTTGACCAACCCCAGGTCCAATAGAAGCAAGCCCGACAGCCAATCCAGCAGCAATAACGGAAGCGGCAGAAATCAGTGGATTCATGATAAGTTTTCCTCGTGCCAAAACAAAAATAAAGAAATAGTTAATGATACAATCAACCAATATTCAATTCACAATAACAGACGAAACGGAAAGGCTTCTATTGAAATCCCTATCTAAATTCACAATAGTAAGACAAATTAGATATATCTTTAGTTCATATATACCTAGTTAATGTCTAATATCACATATACATGTTTTTCCCCCAAACCGTAAACCAAATATTGTATCTTAAAGTCATCGGGATTCTCGAATCATTCTTCGAAAGATTCACAAGAGTTGTCTTATAGCGATTAGATTATATACACCTAGCTCGACCCCCCCTTCCTACGCAAACCAATCCATTTGTTTTTTTTACAACTCAAAAATATCGTACCTTTTTTACAATTACTCTAGATCGTTTATATCTTTATTTATACCTTATATTTATCTTCCCTAAGTGGATTACCTTAAACGGCGCATACATTGCGTCAGGCTAAGCTAAAAAAAAACTGCGTCGGAAACTAGTCAATGATGACCTTCCATGGACTCGCCTATATAAGCCGCAGCTAGGGTTGCAAAAATAAGAGCTTGAATACCGCTTGTAAATAATCCAAGGAACATGACAGGTATAGGAACTACTAAAGGTACTAAAGAAACAAGAACAACAACTACTAATTCATCAGCTAAAATATTTCCGAAAAGTCGAAAACTAAGCGATAACGGTTTTGTGAAATCTTCTAAAATGTTAATAGGTAAAAGGATTGGGGTTGGTTGAATATATTTACCGAAATAACCCAACCCCTTTTTTGTAAGGCCCGCATAAAAATAGGCTACTGACGTGAGTAAAGCTAAAGCAACGGTCGTGTTTATATCATTTGTGGGTGCGGCTAACTCTCCGTGAGGTAACTGGATAAGTTTCCAGGGTAAAAGAGCCCCTGACCAATTTGAAACAAAAATAAATAGAAACATAGTTCCAATAAAGGGAACCCATGGACCATATTCTTCTCCAATTTGAGTTTTGCTCACGTCTCGAATGAATTCAAGGACATATTCAAAGAAATTCTGACCGTCAGTAGGAATGGTTTGTGGATTACGAACAGCTATAATGGCTGAACCTAATAAAATAGCAATTACGACCCAAGAAGTAATAAGTACTTGGGCATGGACTTGGAAACTTCCTATTTGCCAATAGAAATGTTGGCCTACTTCCACACCGGATATATCGTATAAACCTTTTAGTGTTTTGATAGAACATAATAGAACATTCATATTACCCTCTGAAAGAAATAGAACTTAAAAAGGAATTATTTTGATTCAACCATCTTTTTTTCGATTTGCCTACTTGAATTATATATTTTAAGTATCAACTAATCACAGAAAATCTCCGGTTTTTATCTCTTTTATGCTAGTC